CATCAGCCTCTGTCCCTACACTGACTCACTTATCCGGGATCGATCCTCACTACGGTCCTTTATTTCGAAACGAGGATAGGGCTCTCGCGGAACGAGGTGTAGATTGAGAAGAAAGATGAGCGTATGGTCCATACTCACTCGGGTTCAAACTTATTCTTCTTTTTTTTCCATTCATTCAACCTTATATATTTGATCCCCTTCTCCCAGGTGCGAGTCTATTATTGAGGAACTGCGAGCTCCTTTTCTAGAGCTTCCTTCCCATTTAGGCGGGGTGTTCAAAGGGGTTCCACCGTCAACTTAAGTTAAGGAACCCCAACTCCCAATTTGGCATTTACTTCTTGTGTTTACAGCTCAAATCTCTATCGTCGTCTTGACATCCAATTCCTTACGGCAGAGACCTAAAAATACCCATTGCCGGCTTTACTTTTGCCTGTGGAGACGGGGTGTGGCATACCTTCCCAAAAGCATACGGGATCCTATCTTTGAAAAAGCAAAGCGTCGGCTAGTTCTATTCTAACCTGACTGACTTCCTCACCACCACCGCTTACGGCTATTTCACGCTTATTTCATTCGTAGGGCCAAAAGAAAGAGCTCCAACGGCGGCTAAAAGCTTTGAAGCTCCTTCTACCCTTCCTGTGAATGAATTGGATAAAAGCCTTTATGCCCGAGAGTGAAAGGTGCTCCAGCTTGCTTGGTGAACACTGACTTACTGAAGACCGGAATGGACCAATGTGACATTGACTCAAGAAGGTAGACAAAAAGGCCAACTATAGAAAAGCCAAGCTGACTGAATGAAATACCGCAGTTCACTCTGACTCCGGTTCGGTACCTACTCTATATCTGAAGATTGACCACAGCGTAATGCCTTACCGCTTTACACCTTGCTTTCCTTATTTTAGCTACTTTACCTCAGAATCCCTCTCTAGAGAGAATTCTCTTTCAAGTTTGAATTGTTCCATTAACCCATCTACTGCCAACACAACTACTTCTTTTCTCTTTTCACAAATACCTTCTTTTCTCTCTTTGTTGGTTAATTGAGTAGGGTATTCTAGTGAATCGTACCTGTTTTCCGACAGGAAGCTTTGGCTGAAAGGATAGGAATAGCTCTTGCGCAAGGAATATAAATAGCGTACGCGTACTAGTCCAGGGAATATAAAATATCTTACCCGTGAGGGGGAGGCAAAAGGGAAAAAGCTAGTATTTTGAAAAGGGTATAGTAGCTGGTATTCGGATTGAGCAGTGCCATAAAAGGAAAGCGTTGTTGTTTTTCCTGTTCAACCACCCCAACTTGTGACGTATAACGATGCAGGTATCTGGCCAGCATTGACCGTTCGAGTTGATGAGCGGAACCCAGACCCATGCCAACTGGACACCCGCAACGTATGTCCACCCGCCCTTTCCTTTGATAAATCCTATTCCTATCGATTTAGCTGCATAGGCAATACGACGTTACTACGAATAAATGACGAGCGAACCCTCGAAAACCGAATCGGGATTATCCACTTGAACAGATGGGAAACACAAAGCAAGGTATCATTGTTTATAAATGTATCGATTAGCTCTGTTGATAAGGATCATGATGAAATTGCAAGTACGGATGGATTGAGACCCGATCTGTTCCGATCCTTTGGCATGGGAAATCCTTCCTTTTACTCTCTCTTTTGAATGAGTCGTGGTGCGCTCATCAAGAAGGGGAAAGATGGATGGGAAATGCTTGTCAAGCTCGGTTCTTTAAAGAATAGCATCCTCGTCTTCCTAGTGAAAAGCGCATTGGGATTCTCTACTTGTGGTGGTATAGTGCTGCTTTTAGTGATTTGGAGGGTGCCTCCCGTGGGCATGCCTGCTACGCTGATTAAGCGGGTAGGCAGATGGATTGATCTACTCGTTCAACTTGCTTGTGTTGGTGAGTTGTTCTATTATTGATTGGTCGAGCCCGGAGGAAGAGTGGCCTTGAGTTTCTCGATACATAACATTGTCTAAATCAACCCAAGTCGCTTCTTCATTTCTCTAAACAGACTGGTAGTTGGGTGAGGGATGTTTACTATTGATTGGTTATAGGCCTTCCTTCCAAGCATCAAAGAAAGAAAAGAGCAAAGCAATTCCAACATAAACTGACACTTTAGGATCCTCTAAGCCTTTCTATAGAACCCCTAAGTAGGGAAGGTACTAAAAAGAAACTCAAAACTAGCACTACTAACACAGGCTGAAGAGGATGACCTCGAAAAAGAATACAATTAAAGATGTGGCCTTCCCTCCAAGCACATATATGGATATGGAGCACTCTTTTCCACCCTATCCTTATATATTTCATTCCCGCCATTGACAGCAACTCACTCTTTTCGAACTGCACTTTGAAAGCCAAAGCCAAGAAAGACCATATCAACTACTCTCCAAATTGCAGGATAAGTCACAGAATTCAAATGGAAGACAGAAAGAGAAGGCAATTCAAACCTAATGGCCAAACATTACGAATCCAAGACAGAAAGACTTATAGCCATAAAAGAATAACAAGAGAACAAAAACAACTCCATATTCTACTGGCCTGCCTCTCTGATCTACTATCCAACTGCCATGGAAGCACCACTGAAGACTGGCTTCTCCGACCTTCCACCCGATCCTGGGCGATCCCGGATCGACAAGCCGACGGTATGGATTCCCTATATATGGATGGTAGGAACGCTTCAACTGCAGAGCCCTGAATGCGTCAGTGAGGTTCCCTCTATGAGAGAAAGAGAGGTTGCTAATCTTGGATCAGACGGCGTGTTGGTATTATTGATAAGGCTTGGATTAGCAAATTAGCACCGCTTGAGTTTAGGTATTCGAAATAGCGAAATACATAAATTATCTATCTCAAGTACGTCTCCAACTTATCTTGAGCCATCAGTCAGATTAAAAGCAGCGCCCTGCCGGCAGCTCCTGACCTCTGTTCCTATGGGAGAAAGAAGGTGTGGCTTTGGACCCCAAACTCTTCCATGACGGCCTTCTTCCACTCATTTTATTAGCAATCAAACCTCTTCCCTGCTCTTGCACTGAGGTAAGCATTCAAATAGCAAAGCAAGGGAAAAAATATGGTATGTATTTTTTTAATCTACATACAGAGAAAGCGGATGTGCCCTTATTAGCGCAGTTGAAAATAAAATATATAACGCGTAGTTGCAAGCTTTCTTTCGTGAGCTAGCTATGTTTGCTTCCTCTTTTCCTCTCTGTTTCGGATGTCAACCCAATCTCTGATTCAAGTCCATAAGTTCCTTTTTTATAGCTCCTGTTGCTCTTCTCTGGCTAGGATCTCACTTATATGGCCTTTTTTTTCTTTTATATATTATATAGTAAGCTTCAATAGATAGCGTAGTAGGTGCTGTCTCTATTTACTTTCTTTCTTACGCCTAGGTGCTACCTTCTTTCCAGTTCCGTAAGTCCCATAGAGTTATTTTTTATCTTTGATTCCCAAACGCTGCGCGCAAGTCAAGCTTACAGAATTCCTGCCGGGGCGCCTTCTTTCTTATGCCAGCCAAGTAGCAATCAGAAAACCAATCAATCTTCCTTACACTACGACAATTCACTTGAACTACCAACATCATGAGTGACCCAGGCCGGCCGTATATGCGTCATTTCTCCTCATCCTTGTCTCTATTTGTTAATTGCTCGCTACCCGTAGTGGGCCTTGAGTAGGATTTAAGCACGGGTTTCGAACCGTCTACTTTTCCTTATCCTTATGGGAATTTAAGAGAGAGATCACTCCACTGAGTAACCGAGAGAGAAGATTCAGGCAAGTATGCCGTACCCTATTTAAAATAGAGGCAACGAACCACCAATCCATTACGATGCCCGCAAAGAAAACCAACGCTTAAGACGCTATTGGAGACTAGCGTAGCTATTATTCGAAGCTTATTAATTTCTTTACTGCGTTCAAGGCATGACCGCGTGATAGGTGTCCTTTTCCCCCTACTCAAGAAGAGTTACATCTAAGTTCCGATCGTGATATGACAAACAAATCTTACTTTTTCTTTCCCAAGCTGGCGCATAACCTCTGGACCGATAGGAAGATCGATGACCCGCATCCTACAACTTCAAAGAAGTATTTGTATCACACCCGAGCAATGGACCGGGGAAGGAGTTTCATTCATTTACGGAGTTTGGAAGCGAGGACGATCCAGGATCGACTGCTATCTGAAGAAGTGGAATGGATCTGATTACCCATTGGCGTCTGCATTGACGCTTCTGACTACCCCTACTCTGTGTCTTTTGCGTTTCCTTATTCATGTACTCATGTCTATTTCTATTTGTATGATACTGATATTGCAATCGATCTATCCCTTGGTCCTCCCAATCGAATTGTTAAGTATGTTTTTTCCCTTTCGAGAAATGGTGGCAGTACCAAATGCCGAATTAGCGGCTGTACCAAATGATCAATGCCTCTGGGGTTTCCCTTCTCTTCAGCTCTCCCCGGTTTCACCGATGTGTTGGGCACTGAACACTTTTCAAGATCCGGTTTTGGTAGGACGAAGATTTTTCACTTTCGTGAAGGTCGTTCTGAGGTGGAATCGAACCACTCTGTTAGGATTTAGAGTCCAACGCGCAAAGCTAAAGAGGATTTCGAGTCCTCTGCTCTAACCAGCCAGAACCTAGAATACAGGGATTGTGATACTGAACACCCACACAATCTCGATTTGACATGACAGAGAGAGAGAGATGGCGATGGCAGTCTCTCTCTCTCTTCTTTTTAAGGGATATTATTGACAGGCAAAAACCAATGTTCAATTCATACTTCAGATCTTGAATCAGGCCTCGAAGAATTCTATGGCAATTCATACTTTCTTAAGAAATAAGAGAGAATCTCCTGGTAGAGGCGGCTATGCCTCCCAAGCGATCTCGGCTGAAGGTATCTATACTCATCCTTCAGCTTTATTAGACCCCTCTCACTTGGTTGACAACCAATGAGCCCCTTATGTAGGAGGAACTCATGTACGCCTTTTCGAACCTCTTCGGGACCTGTTGTGTCT